GGAATTCCGTATTCAAGTCAATGATGCATTACATTAATTATATTCATAAAAATTTTTATAAAATAATAAAAATCTCAAAATATTTAATTCTATTTTTTTCTTATTTCTTATTAATTTAATAAAAAAATAAAGTAAAAGCGGGTAGCGGGAATCGAACCCGCATCGTTAGCTTGGAAGGCTAGGGGTTATAGTCGACGTTGATTCATCATTTTTAACGTCTCTAATTCAAAACTGAACGTGAAACTTTGGTTTCATTCGGCTCCTTTATGGAAGATGTATAAATTCCTATATTAAGACATGAACGAAAAAAAAAATTCCACCCATAACATCTATGTCAGCTTTTCTGTCTGAATGTATTCAGAACAACCCGCTTTCTAGACGATCCCTATAGAAAAGAGGGGGATTATATTATAACAACCTTTCTAGTTACTTCGTTCTCTATTTCTATGTGAGAGAATCCTTAGGAAAAGCATTTTGTTTCTACCGAGCTAAAAAAATTTGTCGATGTCTCTAGTAAACCAAAGTCATTGTTTAATAGCCATTTTGCTTCAATTTCCGTAATACAAATTCCAAATTAAAGATTTAGTTACGATTAGAAAGCCACTTTCTATCTTTATCCATGGATCCTTTACTTATACTTATTCAATTAGAAGTATTGATCTAATTAAAAAAAAAAATTATGTTTCGTAATCTCATAATCCAATTTTTCAATTTAGAATTGATTCTTGGATACAAATCACGAGAATGTATATTCTTCCTCGAATTTTTCATTGAGAGGTAAAGGATTAAATCCTTTTAAGAAATAAAGTTTTTGGTCGGAATGAAATATTAATCAAACCGAAAGACCCCTTAACTATATAAAGGATTATAGAACGAATCACACTTTTACCACTAAACTATACCCGCTACAATCCGATTATTGTATATAAATGAACCTTTTGTCGAACAAGAAAATGGGTCGTAATAAAAAGTTAAAAGAGTAAAAAGAAAGGATAGGATCATAAAATAATCATGAAAATTAGAGCGTTTACGTGTTGTATCAGAGAACCCAATGAGATTCGGAAAAGAGAATTCATTAAATTTCAATAACTAAAACTAAATAACAAGTGTTTTTTTGCCGGAGGTTTTTGACCTAGACGTCTCGACAAAACTACTTAAGCCATAACATACATGAAAATGTATTGTGCAAGAATCCACAGCTCCCTTTTTGTTATTTATTTACTTTACTAAAATAAAAGGAATAAAGAAAATAAAGAATAAATATAAAAAATTAAGATAAGAAACGACACTTTGATTCGATATCATTTGATTCTATATCATAGAAATCAAAAGAGTTTTTTTTTTTTCCAATCGTAATAACAAGCAAGTATTTTAGTTTTCAAATAAAAAAAAAATGATTTATGATTCGTTGGAACAATAAATGGCGGGCCCGGCCTGGTCAGTACTTAGCCGGGCCGTGGAACTAAAAAGCACTCTCGGATGAAAAAAAAATATTATGAAGGGCTCTTTCAATCCTTATTTTTTATAATGTAACATAGTATTATCCTTTTTCAATTGGGAGGAGAGATGGCTGAGTGGACTAAAGCGTCGGATTGCTAATCCGTTGTACGAGTTTTTCGTACCGAGGGTTCGAATCCCTCTCTTTCCGTTTTTGTTGATGACTTGGTATTTTCTTTCGAATTTTTCGCGAGCTCTTTTTATTTTTAATAGTTAAAAATGTGTAATAGATAAAATCCTACTAAGAACATTTAAAAATCAAGCAAGGAAAACAAAAACCTTATCTTTTATTCTTCACGTCCAGGATTACGTCCTGGATCATTAGACAGGAATCCGAAAATAAAGAGAGAAACAAAGAATATCACTACCGTGTAAACAAATAGTTTGAGAGTAAGCATTACATAATCTCCAAGATTTTTTTTAGTAAAAAAGAGAATAGATTCTCCGTTTTTATACCGCATACCCTACTATTTTGATTTTTTATTTTGACACCAAGAAATAAAGTGGGGTGATCCAGATTTTTCGCGGTTGTACAAGAATTTCAATATTTGAATTGAGGGTGTAAGACTTATCTGATCTTATCAATTCTTTTCTTTGAATTTTTTTTTTTTTCAATAAATCATGAATTTGTCTAGACATTATTAAATTAAAGATATCATCGAAAACTTACAGCAGCTTGCCAAACAAAGGCTAAGAGAAAAAAAAACAGAGGTATTACTGGCATAACATCTACGATTGGATTTAAAAAAGCGTAGGCCTCGGGCAATTTGGCGACGAAAAAACTACTTGAATAAAGAGCAGAATTAAGACAGATACAGATCAAACTAAATATATTAAGCATAACAAACATTTTGTTCTTGAGGATAATTGTATTTTATTTATTTTGATTGAGTTATTAATAAATTGAGTTTTTTATTATTTTATTATTATAAATATGTTATTATTCATAGAAAAGAAAAACATAGAAAAGAAAAATGAATAAAAAGAAAATAAGATAGACCAAAAAACTTTCTTTGATTTGAACTCACCCAATCAAAAATCCTTCAATTCTCAAATCAAAAGAGAATAGAATAAACCATACTTTCATACAATATCTTAATTGAATTATATGTAATGATCAATAAATTCTGTTTAATTCTACGTCTACATGTATAAAAATTCTAGTAATCTATTTTATAGATAATAGATATTTAGACTTGAGTTGACGAACAACCAGTACCAATATTAGTGTTTATTAGTGTCGACTAGAAATGGGGCGTGGCCAAGTGGTAAGGCAACGGGTTTTGGTCCCGCTATTCGGAGGTTCGAATCCTTCCGTCCCAGAACATACCTGACCCACGATCATTTTATTAATCTATAATTTTATTAATCTATAATAAAAAATAAAATATATATCTATATCATAATCTATATCATAATAAAATATATCAAAATAAAGATTGTCTTTTCGACCAGTCTTCCGTTTAAGAGTATAATATTGTTATAGAATGTGATTCTTATTTCTTTTTTTTTTTATTATTATTAATCATATCTTTTTCACAAATTTAATCGAGTTCAAATAACACGCATATGAAACGAAATTTTTATTTGTTAAATATTACTGATTTTACAATATGAAATACGAAAAAATAACAACCTAAATCTTCAATCTTTCCTTACATCAGTCTTTTTTTTTATTAATCATTGATGGTTTAATCCAATATGGATTTATCTTTCTCTTAATGATGATAAAAAGCGAATGGTACTTACTGTAAAACCTTATGCAAATAATGATATAGGGTAGGAAACTATTCAATCAATTAAATCTTTTTAATGATTTCTTATGAGTTCTTAGTACTCTAAGAAGTGTGAAATTGTTGAATTTATCCTATCACGTTACTTGAAGATAGAGATTCAAAATAACTTGTTTATTCGTGTTTATTTATTCATGTTATGTTAGTTATAATAAAAAAAAAATTATAAACAATGGGGTTAAATTGATTGAATTCTTGTTGAGACTTCGTCATACATTATCCATTCTTCATATAGAAGAAAAAAGTATAGATTATTATGTACCGACCGAACCGATGATTATTCACGATTCCATAATTGAATCAATTACATACTGGTTCCAAACTGAAGGAATGTTATGGTAAAACTTCGTTTAAAACGATGTGGCAGAAAGCAACGTGCGACTTGAAGGACATGATCAGCTGTGGATTCTTACATCCACCACTTTTTTATATTATATAGGAACGAAAGTGCTCTTGGCTCGACATCATTTGTTCTGTTCCACTGGAACCCTCATTTTTGAGAGTGTTGCCATGTAAATAGTACACGATGGAGCTCGAGTAGAACGTATTGATTAATTTCTCAAGGGCAAGAATCTAAGGTTAGTATCGATCAATAAATTGGAACAACTTCGTAAGTATATTTTAGATATATAAATCTAAAGGATCCAATTCGATAAAATTTAAAAGTTAATTTTGTTTGGAATTGGTAAAACTCTTTTGATCAAATCAAAAGTAAAGTGTATTACGTAGGAATCAACCATTCATATGATTCTTTGATAGAAAGAAATCAAAAAAAATGGTATGTTGCTGCCGTTTTGAAACGATTTAAAGATCACCGAAGTAATGTCTAAACCCAATGATTCAAGGCAAAGATAAAGATCCTGGAACAAGGAAATACCGTTTTCAATTGTCTCAACAACCAGATCATATTTAAGAATCAAAATAGATTCTAAAGGAGACAGACAAAAAGGGTTAGAGACCACTCAATAAATTTAATACCTAAAAGGTTTCTTTTGAGTTATTTGAGAGTTATTCAACTTGAGTTATGAGGATACAAATAATTTTTTTTTTGGGGGGGGGAAGACTAAGAAAAAGTATTTAAACTAAAATCAATAATATAATGAATTTGATGATTTTATGGATCTATTTGATATTATGATTCTATACATAGACATAATTTAGAATTTTCTCGAGCCGTACGAGGAGAAAACTTCTTATACGTTTCTAGGGGGGGGGGGAGTATTGTTCATCTATCCCAATGAGCCATTTATCGAATCGTTGCAATTGATGTTCGATCCCGACGAGAGGGAAGAGATCTTCGTAAAGTGGGTTTTTATGACCCGATAAAGAATCAAATCTATTTAAATGTTCCTGCTATTCTATATTTCCTTGAAAAAGGTGCTCAACCTACAGGAACTGTTCATGATATTTCAAAAAGGGCGGGGGTTTTTACGGAACTTCGCCCTAATCAACAAATAAAATTCAATTAATGAAATAAAAAAAATGTGGATGATTTGTATATAGCCTTGTATAACCTTTTTGTTTCTTTGCTATTTCCTCTTTTGTTCTATTTATATCATACTAAATTTATTATTGTTACTATAAAAGAGTGTCTTTTATAACGACAAAAATCTATTTATATTTTATTGATATAAATTTTATTGATATATATAAAATAGATAGAAAAAGATTAAGTGAATAAATAAATGAAGTAATCGGGTCTATAAATATAAAATTTTGAGATTACTGTCAATGAGTTAAGGAACAAATAAAAAAACACAAAGGATTTCACTTGCTTATTTTAGTGAATAAACCTCATTTTTTTACTTAATTTTTTTTTCCACCAATATTGTATCAATGTTGTGTTGTATAGAAATATTATATATAGTGCCAATCCAACACAAGTCCTTAGTTTTTTTTTTTTTTTTTTCTTATTTTTTCTTATAATTCTAATTGTCTAATTGATTGAAATTGGAATTGTTAGTTAGATTTATAAATTGTTTTTTCTTTTGTATTCTTTTCTCAACATTCATATTGACAACAGTGTATCAAATAAATATAATCCGATCGTGGATAAAAGGATCCATTTATATCTCCGTCCCATAGCTTTTATTTCATTCAAATAATGGGTTCTTGTATTTTCTGTGATACAAGAAGTCTTTTTTTGATTAAGATTAAACTCAATAAAATCTATATATACTATAGAATTAATGGATGTATTTTTAAATATTTTACTTTATCCCTATTTTTATCTGAGAATTTTTTCATCGGATCTGCTCATTTTTATTATGTTCAGAATCTAATCAATTAGAATTTAAAAAATTTGTGCTATTTTAATGTTTTGATTGGTTTGGATTGCGTTGTGCAATTCAATCTTTTTTTTATTGAGATTCCGATTGTATCTACACATTCTAATTATTTTATTTGGGTTGCTAACTCAACGGTAGAGTACTCGGCTTTTAAGTGCGGCTAGCATCTTTTACACATTTGTATGAAGCAAAAGATTCGTCCATACCATCGGTAGAGTTTGTAAGACCACGACTGATCCTGAAAGGAATGAATGGAAAAAGCAGCATGTCGTATCAATGGATAATTCTAAGAATATTTCATTCTTACCGAATAGGTCCAAAACCTTATTAAAATTGTTTGAATTCTTGTCGTGTAATAAAAAAAATGAATTTGGTCGAGTGAATAAATGGGTAGAGCCCTACTACGGTTCCAATTATAGGGAAACAAAAAGTAATGAGCTTCTGTTCTTAATTTTTGAATGATTACCCGATCTAATTAGACGTTAAAAATATATTAGTGCTTAATACGGGAAAAACTTTTCCCATGAGTGGATTATAAATTTCTTATGAGTCCTAATTATTAGCTATTACCCATTATGGGGTATAGATAAATGTGTAGAAGAAGGCAGTATATTGATAAAGATTTTTCAAAATCAAAAGAGCGATTGGATTGAAAAAATAAAGGACTTCTAACCATCTTGTTACCCTAGAATGAACATAAATCAATTAGATGGAAAAAGAGAGGCTAGAGAGTCTGTTGATGAGTCTTACTTGTTCCGAGGTATTTTCTTACTATAATACCTTGTTTTGACTGTATCGTACTATGTATCATTTGATAACCCAATAAATCACCTATTTCTTTTCTTGTTCACATTAAAAATGGAAGAATTTCAAGGATATTTAGAACTAGATAGATATCAGCAACATGACTTCCTATACCCACTTATCTTTCGGGAGTATATTTATGCACTTGCTCATGATCATGGTTTAAATAGATCGATTTTGTTGGATAATGTAGGTTATGACACTAAATATAGTTTACTAATTATAAAACGTTTAATTAGTCGAATGTATCAACAGAATCATTTGATAATTTCCGCTAATGATTCTAACCAAAAAAAAATTTTTGGGTACAACAAAAATTTGTATTCTCAAATGATGTCGGAGGGATTTGCAGTCATTGTGGAAATTCCGTTTTCCCTACGATTAGTATCTTCCTTAGAGGCGACAGAAATCGTAAAATCTTATAATTTACGATCAATTCATTCAATATTTCCTTTTTTAGAGGACAAATTCCCACATTTAAATTATGTATCAGATGTACTAATACCCTACCCCATTCATCTGGAAATCTTGGTCCAAACCCTTCGCTATTGGGTGAAAGATCCCTCTTCTTTACATTTATTACGACTCTTTCTTCACGAGTATTATAATTGGAATAGTCTTATTACTCCAAAAAAAATTATTTTTTCAAAAAGTAATCCACGATTATTCTTGCTCCTATATAATTCTCATGTATGTGAATACGAATCCATTTTACTTTTTCTTCGTAATCAATCTTCTCATTTACGATTAACCTCTTCTGGTATCTTTTTTGAGCGAATACATTTCTATGAAAAAAAAAAATATCCTGTAGAAGAAGTCTTCGTTAATGATTTTCCGGCCGCCATCTTATGGTTCTTCAAGGATCCTTTTATGCATTATGTTAGATATCAAGGAAAATCTATTCTGTCTTCGAAGGATACCCCTCTTCTGATGAATAAGTGGAAATATTATCTTGTCAATTTATGGCAATGTCATTCTTATGTGTGGTCTCAACCAGGAAGGATTTATATAAACCAATTATCCAAGCATTCCCTTGATTTTTTGGGTTATTTTTCAAGTATGCGACCAAACCTTTCGGTGGTACGGGGTCAAATGCTAGAAAATTCATTTATAATGGA